CCAGTGGAAGATTCTGCAGCTACCGCTGCACCTGCTTCTTCAGGCGGAACTCCAGGTTGAGGAGTGACTCGGAATGCTGCCAAGATATCAGTATCTTTGGTTTGATATTCAGGAGTATAATAAGTCAATTTATAATCTTTAACACCAGCTTGGAACCCAACCTTTGCTTTCGTTTCTGTTTGTGGTGACATAAATCCCCCCCTACAACGCATGAATTAAGAATTCTAGCAAGAACAAGGTCTACTCGACATAACTTAGGAGTTAATGAAACCTTTTTCCAAATGATCCATCAACTAATATTATCAATGAATCCGAATGGGTCATTGTTAAAGCATGATATTTGATTTGGCAAATACATCATTATTCTATACTCGTTCATATGTATGGCGCAACCCAACCGTTTTTTTCGAGTCTCTTATTTTTTTTAAAGTTTGGAATCTCATTTTCTAATCTAAATAATAAAAAATAGACTCTTGACCTTGACGGTGATATATGTTGTATATGTAAATCCTAGATGTCAAAATCGGCAGAATTCGCCGAAGAAAAAGAAAAATTGGTAAAAATGATATGCTAAGTATAAATCCTAGAATCCTATGCTGAGGAAATAAAAAAGAAGGACCAATGAGTATAGAAAAACGGAATCTAGAATGATAAACAAATGAAAGACTTTCAAAAGATTTCATCCAATTAAAACTTTCATAATGACTGGGTTAACCTTTCAAATTCAATCATTGAAATTTGAAAACAATTGGTTGGATGGTACCAAGAAAATCGATTCTTAACTTAAATTTATTATTAAATATGAAGAATATTAACCGATCAACTTGCTTTGTTATCGAACAGTTTTTTCTTAATTTCAATTTTTTTTTTTTCAAAAAAATGGATATTTTTCAATATGACAATAACTCCTCCTTCTGATACTCAAGTTTCCGCACTTGAAAAAAAAAATCTGGGGCGTATCACGCAAATAATCGGTCCGGTACTCGATGTAGTTTTTACACCGGGGAAGATGCCTTTTATTTACAACGCTCTGATAGTTCAAGGTCGAGATATGGTTGGCCAACAAATTAACGTAACTTGTGAAGTACAGCAATTATTAGGAAATAATCGAATTAGAGCTGTAGCTATGAGTGCTACAGATGGTCTAAAGAGAGGAATGGAAGTGATTGACACGGGAGCTGCTCTAAGTGTTCCAGTCGGCGGAGCAACCCTAGGTCGAATTTTCAACGTGCTTGGAGAGCCTATTGATAATTTGGGTCCTATAGATACTCGCACAACATCTCCTATTCATAGATCTGCGCCTGCCTTTATACAGTTAGATACACAATTATCCATTTTTGAAACAGGAATTAAAGTCGTCGATCTTTTAGCTCCTTATCGCCGTGGCGGAAAAATAGGACTTTTCGGTGGAGCTGGGGTAGGTAAAACAGTACTCATTATGGAATTGATCAATAACATTGCCAAAGCTCATGGAGGTGTATCCGTATTTGGCGGAGTAGGTGAGCGTACTCGTGAGGGAAATGATCTTTATATGGAAATGAAAGAATCCGGAGTAATTAATGAAAAAAAGATTGCGGAATCAAAAGTAGCTCTAGTTTATGGTCAAATGAATGAACCGCCCGGAGCTCGTATGAGAGTTGGTTTAACTGCCCTAACTATGGCAGAATATTTCCGAGATGTCAATGAGCAGGACGTCCTTCTATTTATCGACAATATCTTCCGTTTTGTCCAAGCCGGATCCGAAGTATCCGCCTTATTGGGCCGGATCCCTTCCGCTGTGGGTTATCAACCCACCCTGGGTACTGAAATGGGTACTTTACAAGAAAGAATTACTTCTACCAAAGAAGGGTCTATAACTTCTATTCAAGCAGTTTATGTACCTGCAGACGATTTGACCGATCCTGCTCCTGCCACGACATTTGCACATTTGGATGCAACTACTGTACTATCAAGAGGATTAGCTGCCAAAGGTATCTATCCAGCAGTAGATCCTTTAGATTCAACGTCAACCATGCTCCAACCTCGGATCGTCGGTAAAGAACATTATGAAACTGCGCAAAGAGTGAAACAAACGTTACAACGTTACAAAGAACTTCAGGACATTATAACTATTCTTGGGTTGGACGAATTATCCGAAGAGGATCGCTTAACCGTAGCAAGAGCACGAAAAATTGAACGTTTCTTATCACAACCTTTTTTCGTGGCAGAAGTCTTTACTGGTTCCCCAGGGAAATATGTTGGTCTAGCAGAAACAATTAGAGGATTTAAATTGATTCTTTCTGGAGAATTAGATAGTCTTCCTGAACAAGCCTTTTATTTGGTGGGTAATATCGATGAAGCTACTGCGAAGGCTACGAACTTAACTTAGAAATGGAGAACAAATTCAAGAAATGACTTTCAATCTTTGTGTACTGACCCCCAATCAAATTGTTTGGGATTCAGAAGTGAAAGAAATTCTTTTATCTACTAATAGTGGACAAATTGGGGTATTCAAAAATCA